GATTATCAATCAAATAAAAAGTTATTTTATGTATCAATCCTTACATCTCCTACTACTGGTGGGGTAACAGCTAGTTTTGGTATGTTGGGAGATATCATTATTGCTGAACCCAATTCCTATATTGCATTTGCGGGTAAAAGAGTAATTGAACAAACATTGAATAAAACAGTACCTGAAGGTTCACAAGCGGCTGAATATTTATTCCAGAAGGGCTTATTTGACCTAATTGTACCACGTAATCCTTTAAAAAGCGTTCTGAGTGAGTTATTTAAGCTCCACGCTTTCTTTCCTTTGAATTAAAATTCAATCAAGTAGAGCACACAAAATTCAATTAGTTTATTTGTAGCAAACAAGTAGTTAGTTTATAAGAATCAAAGTAAATAAGAATGGAGTTTTCTTTGATGACCTAAGATCTAATTGTAGAAAGAATAAAAAGTTGCGGATAACTCTTTTTTTTACCTAGAATCCCGATTACTAATTAAGAAGTCTCTATCAACAAGATAAAAGAGTGAATTCTTCCTTTCGTGAAATTAGGCAAATAAAATGAATTTCGTCTTATGTATATAATCAAATAGAGAAAAGATAGATATATAGTTTTTTATCTTTCTCTATCTCCCGAAAACCCCATTTGCACTAAAAATTCCTGTTGGGTCGCATTCTAACGAATCTTTCGATAATCTGTAAGAAACTCTTTCTTTATTAAAAATTCGAAGACAAGAACAAAAGACAAAGAAATGAAGAAAAATAATAAAGTGAATTATAATACATATCTTTCATGTAGAAAGATGAATAAGTCCATTTATTTAGTTCTACATTCCTTGGACTTATTCTATATACTCACTTAGATATATAGATACTTATTTCTATACTAAGAATTTGAAATTTAATTAATTAATAATAATTACAATTCTTAATTATAATTATTATAAGATATTTATTTTTTATAAAAAATAAATAATAGCAGGTACAAATAGTAAATCGAGGTACCCATTTTATGACAACTTTCAATTTCCCCTCTATTTTTGTGCCTTTAGTAGGCCTAGTATTTCCGGCAATTGCAATGGCTTCTTTATCTCTTCATGTTCAAAAAAACAAGATTGTTTAGATCTGATGGGACCCGATCTCATCCGTTTTTTTTTCAAAACTTAGACTTGTAGCATAACACAGATATCTATTTCGAAAAATATGGTCTAACGTGTAATTTCCGCCGAACATAAAGGAAAAAGTTCTTATGCCTGCATAAAAGGATCTATGGGTAAATGAATTCTAGCTAGTTTCAAATAGATCAGGATCGCTGGATGGCTAAAATGTAAAGTCGGTGGATCTATAGGTATATCAATATGTATAGTGGGCTCATATGAAGGGTATGTTATTATTTTAGATCTAACCAATTTGATGAATTACTCCTAAAGGTTCACATCAAACTAGTGCTAGTTGATGAGAGTTACTTCGGAAACAAAAAAAAGTAAAGTCAAATTCATTTGGGGTATTCTCTCAATTCCAATAAAATGCAATCAGATCAAGTATGAGTTGGCGATCAGAAGATATATGGATAGAACTTATAACGGGGTCTCGAAAACTAAGTAATTTATGCTGGGCCCTTATCCTTTTTTTAGGTTCATTAGGATTCTTATTGGTTGGAACTTCCAGTTATCTTGGTAGAAATTTGATATCTTTTTTTCCGTCTCAGCAAATCATTTTTTTTCCACAAGGGATCGTGATGTCTTTCTACGGGATCGCGGGTCTCTTTATTAGTTCCTATTTGTGGTGCACAATTTCCTGGAATGTAGGTAGTGGTTATGATCGATTCGATAGAAAGGAAGGGATAGTGTGTATTTTTCGTTGGGGATTTCCTGGAAAAAATCGTCGCATATTCCTCCGATTCCTTATAAAGGATATTCAGTCCGTTAGAATAGAAGTTAAAGAGGGTATTTATGCTCGTCGTGTCCTTTATATGGATATCAGAGGCCAGGGGGCCATTCCCTTGACCCGTACTGATGAGAATTTGACTCCACGAGAAATTGAACAAAAAGCCGCCGAATTGGCCTATTTCTTGCGCGTACCAATTGAAGTCTTTTGAGAAATGTAAATATGGGCTGAAGAATGAATGCTTTCTCAGCAGGAGGGCAAAATGAAAGAATCCTCTTTTTTTTCTATAACATAACTTAACTGAAGTTTTGTCAGAACGTTAAGTCGAGCCAAAGCCGACATATATGGAACAACCATAAAAGAAAACTCTTTTTGTGGCGTATACAAATCCACGCAACTCAATTCAACAACAAGTATAACAAATTGAACTAATAGATTCAATTCATCTCATATATCAAACGATTTCGAAAGAAAGAAATTTCTTTTTTTTTTGAAGTTCAATATTTGTTGGAATTGATACTTTAGATGCAGATAAATCATATCTTGTAAATTATTTCTTTTTGTCAATCGACCTTTTTTTATCCTTTCTTTTGTATTCCTTAATAACCAACAATTGGTTTTCTTTATAATG